CGATTAATTACTATTGCTATAAAACAAGCTCGTATTTTATCTTTGTTACCTTTTCTCAATAATGAGAAACAATTTGAAAGAATTGAGTCGACCACTAGAACTACTGGTCTTAGAACCAGAAATAAATAGGCTTGTTTTTTGTTCACCTCAATCAGAATTCCAATCCGAACTCAAAGATGGATTGGTGTTTTATTTGACAAATCTTAGAATCCAGGTTTTTGTGTCGTAAAAAAAAAACGAATCGGAAAAAAATCTTTTTTTATTGAACGTGTTCATTCATTTTGACTACTTTAAGCGCATTTCTCAGAGTAATTTTGACTCCAACTCCACCCTCCCGGAGTTCATTCTCCGGGGAACCCCATTTAAATTATTTCGGTGTATTCTTTCCAATCCACTTTTTCTCTGATTTCATTGGAAATCATATAAAGACAATTCCTATTTGATATAGCTATTTGGGCCAGTATTTTACGATTAAGAAGTAACTGCCTCTTATATAGATCATGTATTAATTTACTATAACTATAGGATACTCCCTTTTCTCGAATTACTGCGTTTATCCGAGTGATCCACAAACGACGAAAATTTCTCTTTTGCTTATCCCTATCCCGATGAGACGAAACTAAAGCTCTTATTTTCTGTTGAGTAATAGTTCGAGTAAGTCTTGAATGAGACCCTCGAAAACTTGATGCAAATAAACGAATTTTTGTTCTACGTTTCCGAGCTATATATCCGCGTTTAACTCTAGTCATTGAATAAATAAAATTTTGACAAATAACTAATTGATTTTTTTCTTTCAGTTATTATTTTTCCCGTCCTGGCCTATTAATAACTAATAACGGATTTTTCCAATGTATAAAATAAAAATTCCAATGGCTTTGGCTACTATAACCTTCCCAACCACGATTTTTTGGTATTTTACTGCGAAATATGAAAGAAATAATAAATTTTCTTTTGCTAGGTGTCAAAAAAAAAAGAAATAGAAATTAAATGAATAAAGAAATAGTGGGTTTCCTCGTTTCTATGGTTACTTCTTAAACGGTGAGGTCTTCTCTATACACCGGAGCCTTTGGCTTCATTTAATATTTCATCAATGTTCTTGGTAACTTGTATAGTTCACACCACACTCTTTGGCTCTACCCATGAATTATCCAGTAATAGGTCTTTCACAAAGAGACCCACCTATACAGTAACGGTATTTAATTATGAAAGTTAGCTGAGTAGCTGACCCTCGTAGTCCGTTCTTGACCGGGCGAGAACTTCATTTTTCTGTTTTTTTTTTTGAATTTCAATAAGATTTTTCCGCTTAATGGATAACCATTTGCTACCAATGGAGAATTGTTTCTCATCTTAAATTCAGGTGATTGGATTTGCACCAATGGAAACCATAAACTTTATATACAATAGAAGGATAGATTGGCTTATTTTTAGATAGTGAATGGAGTCCTTTCTTCCATTCTATCCTATTCACTGGTACTGATCATTCATACTGGAAGCGGTTTTCTTGCCTTTTTTGTGTCAGCTCATGATCATGATCTAAACGAGTCGCACATACACCCTAGTACATGTTCCTCGACGCTGAGGACATCCCCGAAGGGCGGGGGATTTCGTGACATTTCGAACGGGCTGTCTTGTATTTCTAATAAGTTGTTTAATAGTTGGCATGTTGAGTCATATACATAATGGGCTGGTTTAGATTGATCCTAACCGGATTTTTTTATTTAATATTTATATAGTCAACTCGTAGATAAAATCTCAAATCACGGATTTGCACAAAATTCATTTTTTTTTCATTCAACTGCTACAAGATCAACAATTCCATAAGCTTGGGCTTCTGTTGCTGACATAAAAACATCTCTTTCCATGTCTTCAGATACAACCCATAAAGGTTTGCCCGTCCTTTGTACATAAACCTTTGTGAGGGTTTCGCGTAGTTTCAGCAGTTCTTCCGCTTCCAGGATAAATTCTCCCGTTTGTGCTTCATAAAAAGAACTAGCAGGTTGATGGATCATTACCCTGATAATAGTTCTATCTAGTGTGATGAAAGAAACAGAAAAGAAAGATAAAGAATATATAGGAAAAAGGATAGAATTGAACAACCGTACGGGCATTATCTTTTATGCATTGCATACGGCTCTATAATCAAATTGACCCCAATTTCTTCTTCAAGAAAGATAAAAATAGAATCTATCAACCCCAGATGGGTAAATGATCAAAATGCCACCCTTCTTTTTTTTTCGGAGAAGTTCAAAAATACTATGATGGCTCCGCTGCTTTCTATTTTAAAATGGATTCTTTTTTTTGTCTTTGATTCAGCAATCCCAAAGTTTCTTTTTGAGCCAACCAAAAAAGAAAAATTTGGTTTTTTTCGCACTCTTTTTTTATAACTTAAATATTGTTAAGAGCCCTTCGGTGTGAAAACAAACAAGTTTGTGACGCTGAATTGGACTTCCGATAGATAAGAGAAAGTCGGAAATATCTTTTATCTCATACTACTCTCTCGATACATAATCAAATCTTTTGAAAAAAAATTGCATATCGAATTCGAAGTGCCATGCTATTATTACTTAATATTCATATGGCGAAGGCATAGTTTTCTTTTTTCTCTCAAATAAAAAAACTTCATTGGCGCCAAGCGTGAGGGAATGCTAGACGTTTGGTAATTTCTCCTCCAACCAGAATAAAAGATCCCATTGACGCGGCCAATCCCATGCATATTGTATGGACTTCTGGCCGTACAAATTGCATAGTATCATAAATGGCTACTCCGGGTATTACCCACCCGCCAGGGGAGTTTATAAACAAATAAAGATCTTTGGTCTCATCCTCGATACTGAGATATACCATAAGACCAATAAGTTGATTCGAGATCTCGCTATCAACCTCTTGGCCTAAAAAAAGTAATCTTTCTCGATAAAGTCGGTTGAGTAGGGTAAAATTGTTTCCCTTAGGAACCGTACATGCACCTTTTGATGCATACGGTTCAAAAAAAATTGCGAAGAAAAGAATCAATGTATAGATTCCAGTCCGCTTTCTTTTATTTTTTGAGTTTTTCTAACTTTTTAATGAAAGGGTTTGTTTTTTCTTCGATTTTTCAATAAAGATGAATTTTTATTTCTTCTTTGATAATATAAAGATAATATTAAAAAGGGGTAAATAAACTTATCGAATTAACTTCTCATTGATGTATTCTTTCATCGAAATTCAATCCAAATCACGATGATATTTTCTTGTTCCTGAATGGGCCTCTTTCATCTTTTTAGGTTTATGCTCTACTCCGGGTAAAGATCCGCCCGATTTTGATTTGCACATATAGGACAAACCTTCCCATCACCATTTCATTTCTTGTTGTTATGACTTTACAAATAATCATTTATGATACACGTAGTAATCATAGATATATTACCAATTGGGTTTTTCTAAACGGAGTCTGGATACTTCATTTTTTTGTCCAGCCAAAGCCAACCATAAATTAGTCTAATTGATATAATTCTATGAATTTCCCCAAATAATGCATTTAATTTCAGTTCACGCTCCAGTTTTTGGATGATTCCATTTCTCTTTCTTGGGCGAAACAGAGGATATCTCGGTCGGGGGAGAGAACGGGGAAATCCCATATGACCCAATATATCTGACAAGTCGCACTATACGTCAACCCAAGATGCATCTTCCTCTCCAGGACTTCGGAAAGGTACTTTTGGAACACCAATAGGCATGGATTGAAAGAAAAAGGAATTAAATACTATATTTCACTTTGATGTGGAAACGTAACAATATGATTTTATTGTCTTTATTTATAATATTGACTTTATCATATTTATTTTATCCATAGATTAGAAAAATTTAGAAAGAAAGACAAAATAAATAAAGGAAAATTTTTTCGAATAGATCTTTCTAATGATAAATGAAGGATGAACACATTTACTCATAGAAAATGGTATCAATCCACCATTGCATATTGGTACTTATCGAGTATAGAATAAATCTGCTTCTCTTTGTTCTTACGAACAGAATTCTTCCATTATTACGAATAGAATATAGAATCATAACCCTTGTTAGGAAATAATCTACTGAACAGGGGAAGTCTATAGGATAGTCATAGTAGAACCTTTCCAATGCAATAAAGTTACGTAGTGTCTATTTTTCTTCGATAAAGGGGTATTTTCCATGGGTTTGCCTTGGTATCGTGTTCATACCGTTGTATTGAATGATCCCGGCCGGTTGCTTTCCGTTCATATAATGCATACAGCCCTGGTTGCTGGTTGGGCGGGCTCGATGGCTCTGTATGAATTAGCAGTTTTTGATCCTTCTGACCCTATTCTTGATCCAATGTGGAGACAGGGTATGTTCGTTATACCCTTCATGACTCGTTTAGGAATAACCAATTCATGGGGGGGTTGGAGTATCACAGGAGGAACTGTAACGAATCCGGGGATTTGGAGTTACGAAGGTGTAGCTGGGGCGCATATTGTGTTTTCTGGCTTATGCTTTTTGGCAGCTATCTGGCATTGGGTCTATTGGGATCTAGAAATATTTTCTGATGAACGTACAGGAAAACCCTCTTTGGATTTGCCCAAGATCTTTGGCATTCATTTATTTCTCTCCGGGGTGGCTTGCTTTGGTTTTGGTGCATTTCATGTAACAGGTCTGTACGGTCCTGGAATATGGGTGTCCGATCCTTATGGACTAACGGGAAGAGTACAGCCTGTAAATCCGTCGTGGGGCGTGGAAGGTTTTGATCCTTTTGTTCCGGGAGGAATAGCTTCTCATCATATTGCAGCAGGTACACTGGGCATATTAGCGGGTCTATTCCATCTTAGCGTTCGACCGCCACAACGTCTATACAAAGGATTACGTATGGGAAATATTGAAACCGTACTCTCCAGTAGTATCGCGGCTGTCTTTTTTGCCGCTTTTGTTGTTGCTGGAACTATGTGGTATGGTTCAGCAACTACTCCCATCGAATTGTTTGGTCCCACTCGTTATCAATGGGATCAGGGTTA